TGGTGAAACTTACTACTTGAAATTCAACAGATCCTCTGTTTTCTTTGTTTTCTTCTTGTTCTTGAAAAATAATTGAAATAAATGAATTTTTTACCATAAAATAATTTCACACTCCCCTTTTTACAGATATTGATTTTATTAAGCAGTAATAATAATGTCAGAAATTTTAATGTAGTATACACAATAATCAGAATTTTTTTATAGACTCCTTATTTTATCAATTAATAAATCCTATTTTGGAGTTCATTTGTATAGTAAAAAGACGATACCAAATAGTTTAGTACGAAGATTCCGTTGATTAATTTCTAGCTTTAATTGATACAACATTTTTCCTACGCCATTTCCTTATTATTGCACTATCCTAGACTGGAATGTAAGACAATGCATATGTTCATTTGGTTGCTTGCATATAACATGGATATATTTAGATCACGGACAGAGCTGATTGATAGAACAACAGAATATCTAGGAAACTCAAAATTGTTAATCATGGATACATATATATCCTGTTAATCATGGATACATATATATCCTTAACATACTCAAGCGGCTCCCATTATTGGTATCAAACCAATAGCGATTCATACAAGCTAAATCTTCTAATCGATAATTAGGCCAAAAAAAGAACTTGACTTTAATTAATTCATTTTTTTTTATGTCCAAATCTTGATTTTCATCCAAAAATTGACTCCATTTTTTTATCTTGTTCTCATTGTAAACTAATGTGTTTCTATCCACACCAGTGTTATTCTTTAAATTCAAATTGAAAGAAATGAGAATTCTTAATTCTCTACGGCGTCTAGACGATAAAATTTTTTCAGGAACAAGCAAATCAGAATTCTTTTTGTCTATATTTTTAGCAACATTTTTTTGTTTTTGGTATCTTTGATTACTTTGGTGCTTACTTTTATGAACTAATGAAATACCTATGATTTGATACATAAAAAACTGTCCGTCATTTTTTAGAGATAGGCGGGCAGGTTCCAGAATTAATATTCCTGTTTTCATTAATTGTTTAAGATTTAAATGCCTACTCATTATATCCAGATCCATTTCTTTCCTTTGAATATAGGATATAGTAATTTTTCTGACATTTATCAGGTTAAGTAGTAGACCATATATCTGGATATTATTCATTATTTTTTGATTCAATTGATTGAAACGTCCAGCCCATCTTAATTGCAAAGGAAAATCTCCTTTAAGGAATATTTTTAGTTTTTCGATGGATTCTAAAAAATATTCTTCAATATTGTTTTGATTATTTAATTCAAAATATTGTTTTGAATTTGATGGGCTAAATTTGAAAAAATCCTCTTCTTTCTTTCCGTTGATATTTTGCTTTTCACTAAAATTGGGATTGATATTCAAATTAAAAAGAAGTAATTTGCTTGGAATAAACCAAGGTTTCTCTTTATATTTATGATAAAGTATCACAAACTTTGGAAAGAAAAAAACTTTCGGATTCGATATGAGGCAATTTAAGATTAAGATTTTTTCATTCATTCCCATCCAATCAAAAAATACCTTTTTGTAATTTATTTCCGAATTTGAATCAATCGGAAGATAAAAAAGACCATTATTATGAATTTTATCCTTTATTTGGTCCTTATTAGGATTAGGTTCAACCTTAATATTTTTATTAATTTTATACAAAAATTTTCTATCTTTATTTTTTTCCATATATATAATATCGCTTTTTCCTAAAAAATTCTTGCTAGGAATATTCTTGAGTATGCTAAAAAATTTTTCTTTATTTCTGGTGGAATTTTCTTGGTTATTATTTGTTTCTAATGATGATCTATAAATATAGTAGTTATTTTTAGTTTCAGAATGAATATATTTATATGATAAAAGATCATATCTATAGTTTTTTTTTAAATTATTCTCTTTATTTGGTAATAAATAGACTTTCGAATTTTGTTTTTTTTTTGAATCAAGTAATTGGTCTTTTTCAGAGGAATACCATTTGTTTAAATCTTTATTTTGAGACGTCTGGCATTGGTTGATTCTATTTCGCCATTTTTGGGGGATTAATCTAGACGATGTAATCTGAGATAAATCGTATTGATAATGACCTCTTAACCAGTTTTTCCATGGATTCATTCCATAATTTGGAAGTTTATTATGTCTTAATTCGGAATGAAATATTCCTTGTATTCCAAAAAAATCCTTTATTTCAGTCTTAATAAAAAAAGACGGTCCGTTATATTGAAGAATAGATCTTAACTTATTGAAGTTAATAATCTGCGTTTGTGATAATTTGAAAAATACATATTTTTGTGACAAGTAAGATAAATCAAAAAAAATATCTGACTTCCGCTTACTATTTCTAAGATTATCAAAAGCCCTTTTTATAGTCATAGACAAAATAAAGTCAATTTTATTTTGTTTTGTTTTATTAATCCTTTCTTGATTTGTTTCATTATTGTTAATGTATTTATCATTATCAAGAATTTTTTTTGTTGATTCGATAAAAAGTTGTAGAGGGATTATGCGCATA